GTTTACGTAGCTTAACACACCCAAAGCAAGACACTGAAAATGCCTAGACGGGTCTACAGACCCCGTAAACAAATAGGTTTGGTCCCGGCCTTTCTATTAACTACTAGCAAGATTACACATGCAAGCATCCCCGCCCCAGTGAAGACACCCTGCAAATCACCATGATTAAAAGGAGTAAGTATCAAGCACGCTTAATGCAGCTCAAGACACTTTGCCTAGCCACACCCCCACGGGAAACAGCAGTGACCAATATTTAGCAATAAACGAAAGTTTAACTAAGCTATGCTATAACAGGGTTGGTCAATTTCGTGCCAGCCACCGCGGCCATACGATTGACCCGAGCTAATAGACATCGGCGTAAAGAGTGTTTTAGATATACTTAACCAAATAAAGCTAAACTCTTCCTAAACTGTAAAATCCTAGCCAATGTAAAACAAACTACGAAAGTGGCTTTAAAAGTTCTGAATACACTATAGCTAAGACTCAAACTGGGATTAGACACCCCACTATGCTCAGCCCTAAACTACAATAGTTGAAATAACAAAACTACTCGCCAGAACACTACAAGCAAGAGCTTAAAATTCAAAGGACTTGGCGGTGCTTCATATCCCCCTAGAGGAGCCTGTTCCATAATCGATAAACCCCGATCCACCCTACCATCTCTCGCTCAGCCTATATACCGCCATCTTCAGCAAACCTCGACAAGAGATACAAAGTAAGCATAAAAGCCCACGCAAAAACGTTAGGTCAAGGTGTAGCTTATGAGCTGGGAAAAAATGGGCTACATTTTCTACCTCAGAAAATCTACGATAACCCTTATGAAACCTAAGGGTTCAAGGAGGATTTAGCAGTAAACTAAGAATAGAGTGCTTAGTTGAACTAGGCCATGAAGCACGCACACACCGCCCGTCGCTCTCCTCAAATATATATGAAGAACAACTTAACTAAATAAACTAACATTTATATAGAGGAGATAAGTCGTAACATGGTAAGTGTACTGGAAGGTGCACTTGGATAAATCAAGGTATAGCTCAACACAAAGCATCCAGCTTACACCCGGAAGACATCAACACCACCTGATTACCTTGAGCTGATACTAGCCCAAACCCCAACCAACATTAGTACCACACATATATAAATTAAATCATTCACAAATATAAAAGTATGGGTGATAGAAAGTCTACTCTGGCGCCATAGAGACAGTACCGTAAGGGAAAGATGAAAAAAAAAAACTGAGCACAAAATAGCAAGGACTCACCCCTGTACCTTCTGCATTATGAACTAACTAGAAACTATTTCGCAAAGAGAACTAAAGCCAACTACCCCGAAACCAGACGAGCTACCCAAAAACAGCTAAAAGAGCACACCCGTCTATGTGGCAAAATAGTGGGAAGATTTCTGGGTAGAGGTGATACACCTAACGAGCCTGGTGATAGCTGGTTATCCAAGATAGAATATTAGTTCAACCTTAAGCTTACCTACAGAATTATCAATCTCCCTGTAAGCTTAATTGTTAGTCTGAAGAGGGACAGCTCTTCAGACATTAGGAAAAAACCTTATGTAGAGAGTAAAAATTTTTAAATATCATAGTTGGCCTAAAAGCAGCCATCAATTAAGAAAGCGTTCAAGCTCAACATCAACTACCTATAAAAATTCTAAACATATCACTGAACTCCTCATATCACATTGGATTAATCTATAATAACATAGAAGCAATAATGCTAGCATCAGTAACATGAATAAATTCTCCTGTGCATAAGCCTAAATCAGATCGAAAACTTCACTGATATTTAACAGCTTAATACTAATAATTACAAACAAGTTAGTAATACTTATACTGTTAACCCAACACAGGCATGCTCTCAAGGAAAGGTTAAAAAAAGTAAAAGGAACTCGGCAAATCTAACCCCGCCTGTTTACCAAAAACATCACCTCTAGCATTACTAGTATTAGAGGCACTGCCTGCCCAGTGACATACGTTTAACGGCCGCGGTACCCTGACCGTGCAAAGGTAGCATAATCACTTGTTCTTTAAATAGGGACTTGTATGAATGGCAACACGAGGGTTTAACTGTCTCTTACTTTCAACCAGTGAAATTGACCTGCCCGTGAAGAGGCGGGCATAAAACAATAAGACGAGAAGACCCTGCGGAGCTTTAATTTACTAATGCAACCACTACAACACAAATCTACGGACTCAACATACCCTACTACTGCATTAAAAATTTTGGTTGGGGTGACCTCGGAGTATAATTAAACCTCCGAAAAACTAAACCAAGACTATACAAGTCAAAGTGAATCCACCTATATTGACCCAATAACTTGATCAACGGAAAAAGTTACCCCAGGGATAACAGCGCAATCCTATTCCAGAGTTCATATCGACAATAGGGTTTACGACCTCGATGTTGGATCAGGACATCCTAATGGTGCAGCAGCTATCAAGGGTTCGTTTGTTCAACGATTAAAGTCCTACGTGATCTGAGTTCAGACCGGAGCAATCCAGGTCGGTTTCTATCTATTCTGTATTTCTCCCTGTACGAAAGGACAAGAGAAATAGAGCCTACTTCACAAAGTGCCCTCCTCCCATAAATGACCTAATCTTAATTTAACAAAAACCACACATATGACCCAAGAACAGGGATTGTTAAGATGGCAGAGCCCGGCAATTGCATAAAACTTAAAACTTTACAACCAGAGGTTCAACTCCTCTTCTTAACATTATGTTCACAATCAATCTCCTACTTATCATTTTGCCCACTATGGCTGCCATAGCATTTCTCACACTTACCGAACGAAAATTACTAGGTTATATACAATTACGCAAAGGGCCTAATATCGTAGGCCCCTATGGACTACTACAACCCTTTGCCGATGCAATAAAACTCTTCACCAAAGAACCCCTAAAACCCCTAACCTCCACTATCACTTTGTACATTATTGCACCAGCCTTGGCCTTTACCATTGCCCTCCTCTTATGAATACCTCTCCCTATACCCAATCCTCTAATCAACCTTAACCTAGGACTTTTATTTATTTTAGCCATATCCAGTTTAACTGTCCACTCTATTCTATGATCAGGATGAGCATCAAATTCAAATTATGCATTAATTGGAGCACTACGAGCAGTGGCCCAAACAATTTCATATGAGGTAACTATAGCCATTATTCTATTATCAATCCTATTAATAAGCGGCTCATTCAATCTCCATGCACTTATCACAACACAAGAAAACCTTTGACTTCTTCTACCATCATGACCTCTAGCCATAATATGATTTACTTCCACATTAGCAGAAACCAATCGAGCTCCCTTTGACCTAACAGAAGGAGAATCAGAACTAGTCTCAGGTTTTAATATTGAATATGCAGCAGGCCCATTCGCCCTTTTCTTTATGGCTGAGTATATAAATATTATCATGATAAATGCCCTAACAGCTACAATTTTTCTAGGTACACTATATCCAATCCACTCACCAGAGCTGTTCACAACATGTTTTGTCATCAAAACACTCCTCCTAACCTCCCTATTTCTATGAATCCGAGCAACCTACCCACGATTCCGCTATGATCAACTTATACACCTGTTATGAAAAAACTTTCTCCCCCTTACATTAGCATTTCTCATATGATACACAACAATACCCATTACAATCTCCGGCATTCCCCCTCAAAACTAGAAATATGTCTGACAAAAGAGTTACTTTGATAGAGTAAATAATAGAGGTACTTAATCCCCTTATTTCTAGAATCATAGGCATTGAACCTACCCCTGAGAATTCAAACTTCTCCGTGCTACCTATTACACCCAATTCTATAGTAAGGTCAGCTAAATAAGCTATCGGGCCCATACCCCGAAAATGTTGGTTATATCCTTCCCGTACTAATTAATCCACTAGCTCAACTTATCATTTACTCTACTATAATTATAGGTACCCTTATTACATCACTAAGCTCCCACTGATTTCTAGCCTGAGCAGGCCTAGAAATAAATATATTAGCCTTCACTTCAATTCTAATTAAAAAAACAAATTCTCGCTCCACAGAGGCTGCTACTAAATATTTCCTTGTACAATCCACCGCATCCATAATTCTCATGATAGCAATTATATACAATAATATATACCCAGGACAATGAGCCATGGTCAACAACATTAACCAACTCTCATCCTTAATTATAATAATAGCCTTTGCTATAAAACTAGGAATAGCCCCATTCCACTTCTGAGTTCCAGAAGTTACCCAAGGAACACCCCTAATACCCGGCCTGCTTCTACTTACATGACAAAAATTAGCCCCTATATCAATTATATACCAAATTTATCCCTCAATTAATACAAACATCCTCCTAACCCTATCAATCCTATCTATTATGGTGGGTAGTTGAGGAGGTCTCAACCAAACACAATTACGTAAAATCCTAGCATATTCTTCAATTACACATATAGGCTGAATAATAACAACACTAACATATAACCCAAACATCACAATCTTCTATTTATTTACATACATTATTATTACAACCACTACATTCCTAGCCCTAAACCTAAACTCAAATACCACAGCCCTAATATTATCACGAGCCTGAAATAAACTCACCTGGTTAATACCACTAATAGCATCCACTCTTCTATCTATAGGGGGCCTACCCCCATTAACCGGCTTTTTACCCAAATGAATCACCATTCTAGAACTTACAAAAAATAATAACTTTATTATGCCTACTATAATAATCACCATAGCCCTACTCAACTTATACTTTTACTTACGCCTAGTCTATATTACCTCCATAACACTACTCCCTACATCCAATAACACAAAAATAAAATGACAGTTCGAAAGTACAAAACCTATACCTCTAATAGCCCCTCTCATCATTCTCACTACTCTCCTCCTACCAGTATCTACAACAGCCCTAAATATTCATTAGAAATTTAGGTTAAATAAGACCGAAAGCCTTCAAAGCTCTCAGTAAGTTAAATAAACTTAATTTCTGAGATGTACTAAGGACTGCAAAACTCTACTCTGCATCAACTGAACGCAAATCAATTACTTTAATTAAGCTAAGCCCTTACTAGATTAATGGGATTCAAACCCATAAAAACTTAGTTAACAGCTAAATACCCTAATCAACTGGCTTTAATCTACTTCTCCCGCCGCAGGGAAAAAAAGGCGGGAGAAGCCCCGGCAGAAATCTAACTGCTCCCTTGAATTTGCAATTCAACATGAAATTCACCTCGGGGCTGGCAAAAAGAGGGCTTAACCTCTGTTCTTAGGTTTACAGCCTAATGCTTACTCAGCCATTTTACCTTCTCTTTTTATCACCTATGCTCATTAACCGCTGGTTATTCTCTACAAATCATAAGGATATTGGAACTTTATACCTATTATTTGGAGCATGAGCTGGAACTATAGGCATGGCTATAAGCCTCCTTATTCGAGCTGAGCTAGGCCAACCCGGTAACCTACTAGGCAATGACCATATTTATAATGTTATCGTTACAGCCCATGCATTCGTTATAATCTTCTTTATAGTTATACCTATTATAATTGGAGGCTTCGGAAACTGACTAGTGCCCCTAATAATTGGTGCTCCTGACATAGCATTCCCCCGTCTAAATAACATAAGTTTCTGGCTTCTTCCACCATCATTCCTACTTCTTCTCGCTTCGGCCATAGTAGAAGCCGGTGCCGGAACAGGTTGAACAGTCTACCCCCCTTTAGCAGGGAATTTATCTCACCCAGGAGCCTCCGTAGACTTAACTATCTTTTCACTTCATCTAGCAGGTATTTCTTCTATCTTGGGTGCTATTAATTTTATCACAACCATTATCAATATAAAACCCCCTGCAATATCTCAATACCAAACCCCCTTATTTGTATGATCGGTCCTAATCACAGCAGTCTTACTGCTCCTATCTCTACCCGTACTAGCCGCAGGCATTACAATGCTATTAACAGACCGCAATCTCAACACTACCTTCTTTGATCCTGCCGGAGGGGGAGACCCTATCCTATATCAACACTTATTCTGATTCTTTGGACATCCAGAAGTGTATATTCTTATTTTACCTGGCTTTGGAATAATCTCCCACATCGTAACATATTATTCTGGAAAAAAAGAACCATTCGGGTATATAGGTATAGTCTGAGCTATAATATCAATTGGGTTTCTAGGCTTTATTGTGTGAGCTCACCATATATTTACAGTTGGCATAGACGTAGATACACGGGCCTATTTTACCTCTGCCACTATAATTATTGCAATTCCAACTGGCGTTAAAGTCTTTAGCTGATTAGCCACATTACACGGAGGAAATATTAAATGATCCCCCGCAATACTCTGAGCTCTAGGCTTTATTTTCCTTTTTACTGTAGGGGGTTTAACCGGTATTGTATTAGCAAACTCCTCACTAGATATCGTATTACACGATACATATTATGTGGTAGCCCATTTTCACTATGTCTTATCAATAGGGGCAGTCTTTGCTATTATAGGGGGTTTCATTCACTGATTTCCCCTGTTCTCAGGCTATACTCTAGACCAAGTCTACGCTAAAGCCCATTTTACTATTATATTTGTAGGCGTAAATTTAACCTTCTTCCCACAACATTTTCTAGGTCTATCCGGAATACCTCGACGCTATTCTGACTACCCTGATGCCTATACTACATGAAACATTGTATCATCTACAGGTTCTTTTATTTCCATGGTAGCAATACTATTAATAATTTATATAATCTGAGAAGCCTTCGCTTCAAAACGTAAAGTACTATTAATTGAACAACCTGCTTATAATTTAGAGTGATTACATGGCTCCCCTCCACCATACCATACATTTGAAGAACCAACATTTATCAAAGTAAACAAAAAAGGAAGGAATCGAACCCTCTGAAATTGGTTTCAAGCCAATCCTATAATCCCTATAACTTTTTCAATAAGATATTAGAAAAATCATTTCATAGCCTTGTCAAAGCTAAGTCATAGGATAAGCCCTATATATCTTATATGGCCCACCCAGTTCAACTAGGCCTACAAGATGCCACATCCCCTATTATAGAAGAATTAATTGCCTTTCACGATCACACTTTCATAATTGTGTCTCTAATTAGCTTCCTAGTTCTATATGTTTTATCATCAGTGTTAACAACAAAATTAATTAGTACTAACATTACAGACGCTCAAGAGATAGAGACTATTTGAACCATCTTACCCGCAATCATCCTAGTCTTAATTGCTTTACCCTCTTTACGTATCCTTTACCTAACAGATGAGATCAACAACCCCTCATTCACTATTAAATCAATTGGACATCAGTGATACTGAACTTATGAATATACAGACTATGGGGGTTTAATCTTTAATTCTTATATACTCCCTTCACTATTCTTAAATCCAGGAGACTTACGACTCCTAGAAGTTGATAACCGAGTAGTACTGCCAATTGAAGCTCCTGTACGTATAATAATTACATCCCAAGACGTCTTACACTCATGAACCATTCCCACACTAGGCCTAAAAACTGATGCAATTCCCGGACGCTTAAACCAAACAACATTTACTGCTATACGACCAGGTGTATACTACGGACAATGCTCAGAAATCTGTGGTGCTAATCATAGTTTCATACCAATTGTTGCAGAATTAATCCCACTAAAAATTTTTGAAATAGGGCCTGTATTTACCTTATAGATGTGTTGAAATATATCATTTAAAGATATCTAAAATATTGAGACCCACTGTATAGCTACCACAGCATTAACCTTTTAAGTTAAAGATGGGAAAATACTTTTCTCTGCAGTGAAATGCCTCAACTAAATACGTCTACATGGCTTATTACTATTATTACCATGTTACCTACATTATATCTAATTATACAATTAAAATTACTAAGCATAAATTATCATTTATCCCCATTACAAAAAAATCCTAATATACGAATATTTAACAACCCTTGACAACTAAAATGAACGAAAATTTATTTACCCCATTCACAACCCCAACATTCCTAGGTCTACCCGCTGTAATACCTATCATTATATTTCCTATATTACTACTTCCAACCTCTAAACATCTTATCAACAACCGACTAATCACCATTCAACAAAATCTAACTCAACTAATCCTAAAACAAATAATAGCAATTCATAATACTAAGGGACAAACTTGATCCTTAATGCTAGTATCTCTAATTATTTTTATTGCCACAACCAATCTTCTCGGACTCTTACCCCACTCGTTTACGCCCACCGCCCAACTATCTATAAACTTAGCTATGGCAATTCCTCTGTGAGCAGGTACAGTGCTTACAGGTCTTCGCTTCAAAACCAAAAGCTCCTTAGCTCATTTCTTACCACAAGGAACACCTACCCTTCTTATCCCCATATTAGTAATCATTGAAACCATTAGCCTATTTATTCAACCAGTAGCCCTAGCCGTACGCCTGACCGCTAATATCACAGCAGGCCATCTGCTCATACACCTAGTCGGAAATGCCACACTAGCACTAATAACCATAAATTTCCTTGCAACTTCACTAACCTTAATTCTTCTAATATTATTAATAATTCTAGAAATTGCAGTTGCCTTAATCCAAGCCTACGTTTTTACACTTTTAGTAAGTCTCTATTTACACGATAACACTTAATGACTCACCAAACTCACCCTTATCATATAGTTAAACCCAGCCCGTGACCACTAACAGGAGCCTTCTCAGCCCTTCTAATAACATCTGGCCTAATCATGTGATTCCACTTTCACTCCACTACTCTGCTAACACTAGGATTACTAACCAACATAATAACAATATATCAATGATGACGTGACATTGTACGAGAAAGCACTTATCAAGGCCATCACACAGTACCTGTCCAAAAAGGCCTCCGTTATGGAATAGTCCTATTCATTATTTCAGAGGTTTTCTTCTTTGCTGGATTCTTTTGAGCATTCTACCACTCAAGCCTTGCCCCTACCCCACACTTAGGCGGACACTGACCACCAACAGGTATTATCCCCCTGAATCCCCTAGAAGTACCCCTTTTAAATACCTCCGTATTACTCGCATCAGGAGTTACAATCACTTGAGCCCACCATAGCTTAATAGAAAACAATCGAAAACAGATAATTCAAGCTTTACTTATTACAATTCTATTAGGAATCTACTTCACCCTCCTACAGATTTCAGAATACTACGAAGCACCCTTCGCTATCTCAGACGGTATTTATGGCTCAACATTCTTCATCGCTACCGGCTTCCACGGACTTCACGTTATTATCGGCTCTACATTCCTCACTGTCTGCTTTATTCGTCAACTATTATATCACTTTACATCAAACCACCATTTTGGCTTTGAAGCCGCCGCTTGATATTGACACTTCGTAGATGTTGTCTGATTATTCCTCTACATTTCTATTTACTGATGAGGTTCCTATTCTTTTAGTATAAGTAGTACAGCTGACTTCCAATTAGCTAGTTTTGATGATACTCAAAAAAGAATAATTAACTTAATATTAGCTCTAACAGTCAACACCCTTCTAACCCTACTACTAACAATCATTATATTCTGATTACCCCAACTTAATTCCTATACTGAAAAAGCTAACCCTTACGAGTGTGGCTTTGACCCACTAAATTCCGCTCGCATTCCTTTCTCCATAAAATTTTTTCTAGTTGCCATCACTTTTCTACTATTTGATTTAGAAATTGCCCTATTATTACCCCTACCATGAGCTCTCCAAACAACAAACCTTCCCGTAATAATTAAATCATCAATTATATTAATTATTATTCTAACTCTTGGCTTAGCCTACGAATGAACTCAAAAAGGGCTGGAGTGAACTGAATTGGTAAGTAGTTTAAATAAAATAAATGATTTCGACTCATTAGATTATGATAATCATACTAACCAAATGCCCATCATCTATATAAACATTATATTAGCATTTACCATCTCACTCTTAGGCATATTAACTTACCGCTCACACCTAATATCATCCCTACTATGCCTAGAAGGAATAATATTATCATTATTTATCATAAGTACCCTGATAGCCCTAAATATACATTTTCCCCTAGCCAACATCGTACCAATTGCCCTATTAGTATTTGCTGCCTGTGAAGCAGCAGTGGGTCTCTCCTTATTAATTTCAATCTCAAATACTTATGGCCTAGATCACATTCATAACCTAAGTTTACTTCAATGCTAAAAATAGTCTTTCCCACAATTATACTTTTACCAACAACATGATTTTCCAAAAACAATATAATCTGAATTAATCTAACTATGCATAGCTTAATTATCAGCCTCATCCCCCTTCTATTCTTTAATCAAACTAACAGTAATCTTATTAGTTATTCAACCTACTTATCCTCAGATCCACTAACAACACCTCTTCTAACGCTAACCGCCTGACTTTTACCTCTAATAATTATAGCAAGTCAATATCACCTACATAATGAAAGCCCTTTACGAAAAAAACTTTATTTATCCATAATAATTTTCCTACAAATTTCCCTAATTACAACATTTATAGCCACAGAAATAATTTTATTCTACATTCTATTTGAAACGACCCTTATCCCCACCTTGATTATTATTACCCGATGAGGTAACCAGGCAGAACGCCTCAACGCAAGTACATATTTCCTATTATACACACTAGCCGGTTCTCTCCCTTTATTAATTATATTAATATATTTACATAATAATTTAGGCTCATTAAATATTGTACTACTAACACTTACAGCTCAAAAACTAACAGCTAACTGATGTCACAGCTTAACCTGACTAGCATGCATAATAGCCTTTATAGTAAAAATACCACTATATGGTTTACACCTATGACTACCAAAAGCCCACGTTGAAGCCCCTATTGCCGGATCAATGGTCCTTGCTGCAGTACTTTTAAAATTAGGCGGTTATGGCATAATACGATTTACCTCAATCCTCAGCCCTCTAACAGAGTACATAGCCTACCCTTTCCTCATACTATCTTTATGAGGCATAATTATAACAAGCTTAACCTGCCTTCGACAAACAGACCTTAAATCGCTTATCGCATACTCCTCCGTAAGCCATATAGCCCTGGTAATTATAGCTTCTCTCATTCAAACTCCCTGAAGCTTTACCGGCGCTATCGTACTTATAATTGCCCACGGTCTTACTTCATCTATACTATTCTGCCTAGCAAACTCAAACTACGAACGAACTCACAGTCGTATTATAGCACTCTCTCGAGGACTTCAAACCCTACTTCCACTAATAGCTTCCTGATGATTTATAGCAAACCTCACTAATATAGCCCTACCCCCTACCATTAACTTAATTGGAGAGTTACTAGTAATAATAATTTCATTTTCTTGATCACATATCACCATCATGCTTATAGGACTAAACATATTAATTACTGCCCTCTATTCCCTATATATATTCACTACAACACAACGAGGAATACTTACCTCCCACATCATTAACATAAAACCCTCTTTTACACGAGAAAATATACTAATATTTATACACATTTCTCCCATTATTCTCCTATCCATTAATCCCAACATTATTATAGGCTTTACCCCCTGTAAATATAGTTTAACCAAAACATTAGATTGTGAATCTAAACACAGAAGCCCACCACTTCTTATTTACCGAGAAAGCTTGCAAGGACTGCTAACCCATGCCCCCGTACTTAACAAAACGGCTATCTCAACTTTTAAAGGATAACAGTTATCCATTGGTCTTAGGAACCAAAAACATTGGTGCAACTCCAAATAAAAGTAGTAGATGTATGCCTCCTTTATTATACTAATCCTCACTTCTCTAACCCTCCCAATCATTATAACCCTTGTTAAATCTAATAAAAATCACCTCTATCCTAACTATGTAAAAACAACTATAATATTTGCCTTTATTATTAGCCTTCTTCCCACAACTTTATATATCTTTCAAGACCAAGACATTATTATCTCAAACTGACATTGAACCACCATCCAAACATTAGAACTAACACTGAGCTTCAAACTAGACTACTTTTCAATACTATTCACCCCAATTGCATTATTTATTACCTGATGCATTATAGAATTCTCACTATGATATATAAACTCAGACCCAAATATCAACCAATTTTTTAAATACCTCCTTATTTTCCTCATTACCATACTAATCCTAATTACCGCAAACAACCTCTTTCAACTTTTCATTGGATGAGAGGGTGTAGGAATTATATCCTTTCTATTAATCAGCTGATGATATTCTCGAACAGACGCTAACACAGCAGCCATTCAAGCAATTCTATATAACCGTATTGGCGATATTGGTTTTATCCTAGCTATAGCATGATTTCTCCTCCATTATAATTCATGAGACTTCCAACAAATATTTGTCCTAGACTCTAACTCAAATTTCCTGCCACTAGTAGGACTCCTTCTAGCAGCAACAGGAAAATCAGCTCAACTAGGCCTTCACCCTTGATTACCCTCAGCTATAGAGGGCCCAACCCCAGTTTCAGCTCTACTTCACTCCAGCACTATAGTGGTAGCTGGGGTATTTTTACTCATCCGCTTTTATCCTATAATAGAAAACAATATAATAATTCAAAGCCTTACATTATGTCTAGGAGCCCTTACTACTATGTTTATAGCAATCTGCGCTTTAACACAAAATGATATTAAAAAAATTGTAGCTTTCTCCACTTCAAGCCAACTAGGACTAATAATAGTTACTATTGGCATCAATCAACCACACCTAGCATTTCTACACATTTGTACTCACGCCTTCTTCAAAGCCATACTATTTATTTGTTCTGGGTCTATTATTCACAACTTAAACAACGAACAAGACATTCGAAAAATAGGGGGACTATTTAAAATAATACCCCTTACTTCAACCGCCCTAATCATTGGTAACCTAGCACTCACAGGTATACCCTTTCTTACAGGCTTCTACTCCAAAGATCTTATCATCGAAACCGCAAACACATCATACATCAACGCCTGAGCCTTATCCATCACCCTCATTGCCACTTCCCTAACAAGCAGCTACAGCACCCGAACTATCATCCTCACACTAACAGGGCAGCCTCGTTTTTCAACCTCAACTCAAATTAACGAAAATAATCCAGCCCTACTAAATCCAATAAAACGCCTAACACTGGGTAGCCTACTTGCAGGATTTCTCATTACTAACAATATCACCCCTACGACACTTCCCCAACTAACCATACCTTATTACCTAAAAACCCTAGCCCTATGCGTAACCACCCTGGGTTTCCTAATAGCCCTAGACCTAACACTCATAACGAATAACCTCAAAATAGTAATCCCATCACATATATTCAAATTCTCTAATATATTAGGGTATTTCCCAACCACAATTCACCGAACAGTCCCCTATCAAAATTTGATAATAAGCCAAAACTTGGCTTTTCTCTTACTAGACTCAATCTGGTTAGAAAAGTCAATACCCAAAATAATTTCCTACACCCATATCATCACCTCCGTCACCACAACTACCCAAAAAGGCATAATTAAATTATATTTTCTCTCTTTCATTATTCCCCTTATCCTAATTCCATTTCTAGTACTATAACCTATTACCTCGAGTAATCTCAATTACAACGTATACACCAACAAATAATGTTCAACCAACAACCACTACCAACCAACGCCCATAGTCATATAAAGCACCTGCACCAATAGAATCTTCACGAACTAACCCTGGTCCCTCCCCCTCAAAAATTATTCAATTCCCTATATTATTCAAATTAACTACCACTACTAACTCATCATAATCTAAAATTCACAAAACTAATCCTACTTCCATTGCTAATCCCACTAGAAGACTACCTAACACCTCGAACCCTGAAACCCACGCCTCAGGATACTCTTCAATAGCCATCGCAGTAGTATAACCAAATACAACCATCATACCTCCTAAATAGATTAAAAATATCATTAAACCTATATAAGTACCCCCATAATTTAAAATAATCCCACAACCAATAACACCACTAATAATTAATGCCAGACCCCCATAAATAGGAGAAGGTTTAGAAGAGAAACCCACAAATCCCATAACTAACAGTACACTCAATAAAAATAAAATATATGACATCGTTTTTACATAGACCCTAACTATGACTAATGATATGAAAAATCATCGTTGTTCTTCAACTACAAAAACCATTAATGACCCCCACACGTAAGTCTAACCCAATTATAAAACTAATTAACTACTCCCTTATTGATTTACCTACCCCATCAAACATCTCTATGTGATGAAATTTTGGCTCCCTACTAGCAACCTGCTTAATTTTACAAATTATCACTGGCTTATTCCTAGCAATACACTATTCACCAGACACTTCTTCTGCCTTCTCCTCAATCGCACATATCACTCGAGACGTAAACCATGGCTGAATTATCCGATATCTCCATGCTAATGGCGCTTCCATATTCTTCATCTGCTTATTTCTACATGTAGGTCGAGGCCTGTATTACGGCTCATTTCTTCTCCTAGAAACCTGAAATATTGGCATCATACTCTTATTCATAGTTATAGCAACAGCCTTCATAGGATATGTACTTCCATGAGGGCAAATATCATTTTGAGGTGCTACAGTAATTACAAATCTATTATCCGCAATCCCATATATCGGAATAAACCTTGTTCAATGAGTTTGAGGTGGATACTCCATTGATAACCCAACCCTTACACGATTTTTTACTCTCCACTTTACATTACCTTTCATTATCACAGCCCTCACAATACTACACCTACTATTTCTACACGAAACAGGCTCAAATAATCCCTGCGGAATTCCCTCCGACTCCGATAAAATTCCCTTCCACCCCTACTATACTATCAAGGACATATTAGGTATAATCCTTCTTTTCCTTATTCTAATAGTACTGGTACTATTCTCACCCGACCTTTTAAGCGACCCAGATAACTACACCCCAGCCAACCCACTAAACACTCCATCACACATCAAGCCAGAATGATATTTCCTGTTTGCATATGCAATCCTACGATCTATCCCTAATAAGTTAGGGGGTGTATTAGCACTTCTCCTGTCTATTCTTATTCTAGCAGTTATTCCTCTATTACACAAATCTAAGCAACAAAGCATATCTTTTCGCCCACTTAGCCAATTCCTACTATGACTCCTAGTTACAATCCTACTAACTCTTACATGAGTTGGAAGTCAACCGGTAAACCAACCTTTCATTATAATCGGCCAAGTAGCATCCACATTATATTTCACCACAACCCTAATCTTAATACCACTAGCCTCCCTAATCGAAAATAATCTACTTAAATGAACCTGTCCCTGTAGTATAAACAAATACACCAGTCTTGTAAACTGGAAACGGACACCCCCCCTCCAAGGACAACTCAGAAAGAAAGCATTTAACTCCACTACCAACACCCAAAATTGGCGTTCTATTTAAACTACTTTCTGTATTCTAGGGGGTATAATCCTTAAAACAACTCAAGTACAATCTGATTTATATGCCCTTATGTAATTCGTGCATTACTGCTAGTCCCCATGGATATTATATAGTACTATAAATGCTTTACCGTCCATAGGACATAAAATTACATATTTACTAGAATTGATTTTCAACATGCTTACAAGCAGGTATTATCATTGGATATATCAACTATAATACATAACACTTTAGCCTCCAAAGCAATATTACAAAGCACTAGGATATCAACTAACACGACTATTCATTATCGTACATAGTACATTCTATTCTTGGTCGTACATAGTACATTACAATTGAGCATACCCAAACCAATCACTGTCAATACGGATATCCTTATTCAGTTGGGTGTCCCTTGTTCACCATCCTCCGTGAAATCAATATCCCGCACAAGAGTGCTACTCTCCTCGCCCCGGGCCCATAAATCGTGGGGGAACTATAAATCCACACCTAAAGGGCATCTGGTTCCTACCTCAAGGCCATGCAGCTATAACCGCTCACACGTTCCCCTTAAATAAGACATCTCGATGGATCACGGGTCTATCACCCTATTAACCAGTCACGGGAGCTCTCCATGCATTTGGTATCTTTTATCTCTGGTCTGCACGCGACCCCATTGCAGTATGCTGGTCTCGCCACAATCAGTCCCGCAGCGCCTGTCTTTGATTCCTAGTTCATACCATTATTAACCGCACCTACGTTCCATAATCTAGCCCCGCATGAACCCTACATGGTGTTATTTAATTCATGCTTGTAAGACATATAATATAACTAACCGCACACGTCCACCACACCTTAATCCTCAGACCACAGCAACCTATCTCAAACCCCCCCTCCCCCCAACTCCGACCACTCCCATATAATTTGCCTTTGCCAAACCCCAAAAACAAAAGCCTGACACCTAGCCGAAGTCTCACTTTTTATCTTTTAGGATGTACAACCTCAACTGTCATTCTCTCAACTAATGAAAATTAGTTATCCTTACTGCCCTCTATATACTCACATCCCCTCCCACAACCCCTAAAGATAACACTTACATCATTCAATACTCT